AATCCTTGCCTTATTTGTTGGATTAGGTCTAACTTTCTTGAGTAAACTGCAAGAGTGGAACTTTACGAGATGAAATAGGGAAAGACAGAAGATAAAACTTAAAAGGATAATTGAAGTGACTCGTCTTCGAATCAACTTTGGTTGGGGGTTCGAAAAAGGAATAAAAATAAAGTAAATTCAAGGAGGAGCTTTCCTTTTTTTAAGGGGCCCCTCGGGGGGTCGTGGAATGCTTTTCTTCTCCTCTTATTCCATATGGAATACAATCAGTTAAAATAAGAAGGAATAGGGGAATATTCGACCGTTTCAATTCTTTATTTATCTTTTATTCCAAAATTCTCCCGAAAATCCAATTTCATTTTTCAATGGGGTTAGATGATCTAGTTCTTAATATTATTACTTTACTCAATTGACAGATTCCACAACAAATCTCTTGATTCGGAATTAGGGACTCATGTCGCATCTGATGAATCGATTCTCTTTTACACTTCTGTATCTCACTCGATCTTGTTTTTTAGTATTATCTAAAATAACCGATGAATTCTGAATTTTCCATAACTTAGGTAAGTGCTTTACCAACATATGTAGTGTAGTAAAAAAATAAATGGAATTTAACCCTTTCATGCTTACTATAACTAGTTATTTCGGTTTTCTACTGGCTGCTTTAACTATAACCCCAGCTCTATTTATTGGTTTGAACAAGATACGTCTTATTTGAAATGAATTGAATGAATAAGTCAGAAAAGAAAAATCTTTCTTTTGGATTCCTGGTATTCTACGACTCTTTTCCACACTAATTACCAATTCTTTTCTTGGTCATTGAGATTCGTGGATAATTTAGACTACTATTTAGGGATAGATCGTACCTCTTTTTTTTTTATCCCCTCGAACAAATCGAAATGATTGAAGTTTTTCTATTTGGAATCGTCTTAGGCCTAATTCCTATTACTTTAGCGGGATTATTCGTGACTGCGTATTTGCAATACAGGCGTGGGGATCAGTTGGATCTTTGATTGAGTAATATTTCTTTTTTGATTGACCTCCTCCAGACCAGAGAGGAGGTCAAATTGGAGTTGCAATTCAACTTTGTTTTGTTAAGTTATTTTACTCTGCTTCGACATAAGATAGACGGAATCACGCTCTGTAGGATTTGAACCTACGACATCGGGTTTTGGAGACCCGCGTTCTACCGAACTGAACTAAGAGCGCTTTCATTCAAAAAGAAAACCCTTTTCTACTCCTAACGTGTCTCACGTACGTATAGTATCCACAAATTCAAGTTATACCCACTTTAATTGATCTCCTCGCTACTGCCCATAAAGAAGAAAGAAGTAATAGGTAGGGATGACAGGATTTGAACCTGTGACATTTTGTACCCAAAACAAACGCGCTACCAAGCTGCGCTACATCCCTTTTCCAAATTGTTGTACAATGGCATTGTACACAATTCCTGTCTTGTTTTCCACATCGTAATTTTCTTCTCTTTCTCTATCTATATAGAACCTTCTTGTCATTTCTTCTTTTTGGTCTCATATAATCAAGTCAAGGAATGGTATACATCTAAAATCGAATCTAATTTCACCTATAAAAGAAAGATTACTATTCCTTGGTAATGTATAGGAAGAAGAGGTCATCTTTTTCTTTTTTAGGGATAGGAAAATCTCGTCTATACGGTTCATTCTATATAGAATATTGATTTTGTTTTTTTAGTTAGGAATTTCGCCTAAACAAAAGAAATACAAAAGATCTTGGGCAAGAGTATCTGATCATATATGTATTCCAATAAGGAAGGAGGATTTTCAATGCGGGATATAAAAACATATCTCTCTGTAGCACCCGTGCTAAGTACTCTATGGTTTGGGGCTTTAGCAGGTTTATTGATAGAAATTAATCGTTTATTCCCAGATGCTTTGTCATTCCCTTTTTTTTAATTCTAGTTATTGCTATGCGAGGAATTCTTCGTGACATGACGAAAATTTTCCCTTTTTCAATCCTTTTTTTTTAGTATAGGAAGGAAAAAGAAAGAAAAGATGGATTGGGTTGAACCTCAGAGTCATGAAAAATTTGGTAAATCCCATTTTGGAAAACAGAAATTCAATTAAAAGCGGTATCCAAGCTAAGTCAGGCCTCAGAAATCAGAGCATAGAAAGAGGCTGGGCTGGCTACTTAAATGAAAGGATTTCGAAGCAAAATCCTTGCTAATTCGACAAGGATTGTATTCTTTAATTATTTCTCCATTTTTTATTACTTAATTTAAGAATTTCCAAAATTTTTTATTCTAATGGATTTTATTCTTCTTCTTCGGATCCAAAATAGAAGAATAAAAGAATAAGTAGAAGAATTAAGTTAAGTCAATCCAAAAAAGAAAGGAGGTTCATGGCCAAGGGGAAAGATGTTAGAATCAGACTTATTTTGGAATGTATCAGTTGTGTTCGAAAAGGTGCCAATAAGGAATCGACGGGGATTTCTAGATATAGTACTCAAAAGAATCGCCACAATACACCTGGACAATTAGAATTCAAAAAATTTTGTCGTTATTGTCGCAAGCATACGACTCATGGCGAAATAAAAAAATAGGAGCATCGTGTGTTCGATCTTTCCAAAGAACAGATTTAATATATAGAACATAGATAGAATACAAAATACAAATCAACTCATTTGATTTCAGATAGATATTATTTCATATGTATAGAGGGTATTCATATACTATATATGAATCAAATAATATATGGACCAAAGAAAGACTACTTCTTCTGGATCCAAAATTAATAAAATAAAGAAATCCATTTTTTTTCCAATTTTTTAATAAAGAATAAATCATGTATACATCTAAACAACCTTTTCATAAATCTAAGCAACCCTTTCGTAAATCCAAGCAAACTTTTCAAAAATCCAAGCAAACTTTTCGTAAGTCCAAGCAAACTTTTCGTAAATCCAAACAACCTTTTCGTAAATCCAAACAACCTTTTCGTAGGCGTCCTCGGATTGGCCCGGGGGATCCAATTGATTATAGAAACATGAGTTTAATTAATCGATTTATTAGTGAACAAGGAAAAATATTATCGAGACGAATAAATAGATTAACCTTGAAACAACAACGATTAATTACTCTTGCTATAAAACAGGCTCGTATTTTATCTTTCTTACCATTTCGTAACTATGAGAATGAGAAGCAATTTCAAGCCCAGTCAATTTCAATAATTACTGGTCCTAGACCCAGAAAAAATAGACATATTCCTCAATTAACGCAAAAGTTCAATTCCAATCGAAACTTAAGAAACTCCAACCAGAATTTAAGAAACAACAATCGGAACTTAAGTTCCGATTGTTGATGTTTTATTCGAAAGGGCCAGACCTATATATAAGGAAAGTAATCCAGTTTTGATTCTTGTGTTTGTTATAAGAAAGAAAAATGGGGAAGAATAAATAGTTTTTTTATTTATTGCAACATGCTCGTTGATTCTTACCACTTAATCTTAATTTATTGTATCTTCCCGGAGTTCCCTCTCCGGGAATTCGGTTTTAATTATTCCTGTATATTACTTTTTTATCCATTTAATTGATGATCTTTATTTTATTGGAAATCGTGTAAAGATTATTTGGATTTGATACAGCTACTTGTGCAAGCATTTTACGATTAAGAATCAATTCCTTCTTGTACAGATTGTGTATTAATTTACTATAACTATTGAATACTTTATATATCCGCGTTGCTGCGTTTATCCGAGTGATCCACAAACGACGAAAATCCCTCTTTTGCCTGCCTCTATCTCGATGAGAGGAAACAAAAGCTCTTCTTACTTGTTGAGTAATCATTCGATTAAGTCTTAAATGAGCCCCTCTAAAGTTTGAGGCAAATGAACGCATTTTTGTTCGTCGTCTCCGAGCTATATATCCTCGCGGAACTCTGGTCATTGAATCAAATTAACCTTAATGAATAACTAATGATTTCTCTTCTTTTAGCCATCCTTTTTCCCATTAATAACAAAACGAATTATTCCGATATATAAAATATTAATTCCAATGGCTTTTGCTACTGTAACCTTCCCAACCACGATTTTTTATTCTATTCCCTTCAGTTATTTCGCATAGAAATAACAAATTCTAACGATACTCAAAAAAATAGTGGGTTCCATCGTTTCTATGGTTCCCTTTTAAACGGTGAGGCCCTCTCTATACACCGGAGCCCTTTCTTTCATTTCATCAAAAGGTATTGTGAACTTGTATAGTTCACATTCTTTGGCTCTACCTATCCATTATAGAGTAAATAGCTCTTTTCACAATAAGAGTTATCCATACAGTGACGGCATTTAATTATGAAAGTTGGCTAAGTAGCTGACCCTGTTAGTCCGTTCTTTTAAGATAAAGGAGCATAAGCCTTTTTCTTTTTATTACTATTTCCTCCGCTTAATGGATAACCATTCTCTACCAATGGGGGAATTGCTTCTTATTTCCAATTTAGATGATTGGATTTGCACCAAAGGAAACCAGAAATTCCATATTACCATAGAAATCTAGGATAGAGCTTCTCTATCCTATTCATTGGTACCGATCATGGATACTTCCAAAATTGTCTTATTTGTTTGAACTCATGATCTGAACGAGTCACACATACACCCTAGCACATGTTCCTCGACGCTGAGGACATCCCTTAAGCGCGGCCGATTTTCTAGCATTTCGTATTGGCTGTCTTGCGTTTCTAATAAGTTGTTTAACCGTTGGCATGTCGTATGTATATAGAAAAAAAGGATTGGTTTAGATCGATCTTAACCTGATGATTGATCATCATGAAGTATTTCTATTTTCTATTAAATCGCAGAAAACCTGAATTTAGGTTTGAAATAAATTTACAAGAAATGCGACCACTACCAATCCTTAAACATTTCTGGAAACCACACTGGATCAGTATCGCAGTGCTCGTCAATCATTTCATCCCCTACAATATCGACAAGTCCATAAGCTTTGGCTTCGTCTGCTGACATAAAAACATCCCTTTCCATGTCTTCGGATACAACCCAAAAAGGCTTGCCTGTTCTTAGTGCATAAACCCTTGTGATCATTTCGCGAACTTTGTGTAACTCTTCCACTTCTAGTAAAAATTCTGGTGTCCTTGCCCGATAATAAGCACTAGCAGGTTGGTGAAGCATAATCCTCGCGTGAGGGAATGCTATACGCTTGGTGGGTTCTCCTCCAAGCAGAATGAAGGATGCCATGGACGCAGCTATTCCGAGGCATATTGTATATATATCTGGTGTCACCGTTTGCATCGTATCAAAAATTGCCATTCCTGAGATTAGCCACCCGCCTGGGGAGTTTATAAACAAAAAAATATCGCTAATTCCATCTTCTATACTGAGATATACCATGAGACCTGTAATATGATTCGTGATCTCGCAACGAATCTCTTGACCTAAAAAAAGTGTCCTTTCTCGATACATAACATTGTATAAGTCAACCCAAGTCGCTTCTTCATCTCCGGGAATCCGGTAAGGTACTTTTGGAACACCAATGGGCATATTAGATTAATATTATTAAATTTAAGTAAGAAAACTATACTTTAATATGGAAACGTAAGAATGGAAGAGAAAGAAAGAATCCGCAGTTTATTGTCTTTTTTTTTCTTATTCTATATGAATACTATAGATTCTATTAATACGTAGATTGAAATAATACATAGATTGAAAGGTTATATCTATAAGGAAGCTAAGACAGATTGAATAAAGAAAAAAGAATCGGTGATTGGAATGATAAACAAAGAGGGATAGGGATCTATTCTTCGTTTTTTTTTCCAAATAGGCCAAGCTACCCATTGCATATTGGCACTTATCGAGTATAGAATAGATCTGCTTCTCTTTCTTCTTACGAACAGAATTGGCTTCTTATTTTTAATGGAATGAAATAAATATTCACGCTTTCTGACACAGAATCCCCTAGAGGGGTTAGGTACATAGGATATGGATAGTCTTTTCCAATGCGATAAAATAAAGCGACATCGTGTCTATTTTTCTTTGCTAAAGGGGTATTTCCATGGGTTTGCCTTGGTATCGTGTTCATACTGTTGTATTGAATGATCCGGGTCGATTGCTTTCGGTGCATATAATGCACACAGCTCTAGTTTCTGGTTGGGCCGGCTCGATGGCTTTATACGAATTAGCGGTTTTTGATCCCTCTGATCCTGTTCTGGATCCAATGTGGAGACAAGGTATGTTCGTCATTCCCTTCATGACTCGTTTAGGAATAACCAATTCGTGGGGTGGTTGGAGTATTTCAGGAGGAACTGTAACGAATCCGGGTATTTGGAGTTATGAAGGTGTGGCAGGTGCGCATATTGTGTTTTCTGGCTTGTGTTTCTTGGCAGCTATCTGGCATTGGGTATATTGGGACCTAGAAATATTCTGTGATGAGCGGACGGGAAAACCCTCTTTGGATTTGCCCAAGATCTTTGGAATTCATTTATTTCTTGCAGGGGTGGCTTGCTTTGGCTTTGGCGCATTTCATGTAACGGGTTTGTATGGTCCTGGGATATGGGTGTCCGATCCTTATGGACTAACTGGAAAAGTACAAGCTGTAAATCCAGCGTGGGGTGTAGAAGGTTTTGATCCTTTTGTTCCGGGGGGAATAGCTTCTCATCATATTGCTGCGGGTACATTGGGCATATTAGCGGGCCTATTCCATCTTAGTGTCCGTCCGCCTCAACGTCTATACAAAGGATTACGTATGGGCAATATTGAAACTGTACTTTCCAGTAGTATCGCTGCTGTTTTTTTTGCAGCTTTCGTAGTTGCCGGAACTATGTGGTATGGGTCAGCAACTACCCCAATCGAATTATTTGGGCCTACTCGTTATCAGTGGGATCAGGGATACTTTCAGCAAGAAATATATCGAAGAGTTAGCGATGGGTTAGCCGAAAATCTTAGTTTATCAGAAGCTTGGTCTAAAATTCCCGAAAAATTAGCCTTTTATGATTATATTGGTAATAATCCGGCAAAGGGGGGATTATTCAGAGCAGGCTCAATGGACAATGGGGATGGAATAGCTGTTGGATGGTTAGGACATCCCGTCTTTAGAGATAAAGAAGGGCGCGAGCTTTTTGTACGCCGTATGCCTACTTTTTTTGAAACATTTCCGGTTGTTTTGGTAGATGAAGAGGGAATTGTGAGAGCGGACGTTCCTTTTAGAAGAGCAGAATCCAAATATAGTGTTGAACAAGTAGGCGTAACGGTGGAGTTCTATGGTGGCGAACTTAATGGAGTAAGTTATTCTGATCCTGCTACTGTAAAAAAATATGCGAGGCGTTCCCAATTAGGGGAAATTTTTGAATTAGATCGGGCTACTTTGAAATCGGATGGTGTTTTTCGCAGCAGTCCAAGGGGTTGGTTCACTTTTGGTCATGCTACCTTTGCTTTGCTCTTCTTTTTCGGACACATTTGGCATGGCGCTAGAACCTTGTTCCGAGATGTTTTTGCTGGTATTGATCCAGACTTGGATGCTCAAGTGGAATTTGGAACATTCCAAAAAGTTGGAGATCCAACTACAAGGAGACAGGCAGTCTGATACCACATTGCTATGGTATCTTTCATCTCTCTTTTTTGATTTGACATGGGAAACATCTCCCATCCTTTCTTTGACTCTTTTTCTTTCTTTATATGGGAAATGATCCCAAATGACAAATGAATAGGTGTGGAAGTTATAATTGTAAATAAACCACGATCGAATCTATGGAAGCATTGGTTTATACGTTCCTTTTAGTTTCGACTTTAGGGATAATTTTTTTCGCTATCTTCTTCCGAGAACCACCTAAGGTTCCGACTAAAAAAATGAAATAATTTCATTGAAGTAAGAAGTCTCCCCATCTGGGAGACTTCTTACTTCAATTAGTCCCCGTGTTCTTCGAATGGATCTCTTAATTGTTGAGAGGGTTGCCCAAACGCGGTATATAAGGCATACCCAGTAAAGCTTACAAGTAAACCAGATATGGAGATGGCGACTAAAGTTGCTGTTTCCATTTTTATAGAATTTCAAGATTACAATGGATCTACGAAAAGATCGTGTATTTACAACTACAACGGAATAGTATACAAAGTCAACACCAATGATTAAATAGAATTTATGGCTACACAAACCGTTGAAGATAGTTCTAGACCTGGGCCAAGACGAACTCGCGCAGGTAGTTTATTGAAACCCTTGAATTCGGAATATGGGAAAGTAGCTCCGGGTTGGGGGACTACTCCTTTTATGGGGGTCGCAATGGCTTTATTCGCGATATTCCTATCTATCATTTTAGAAATTTATAATTCTTCTGTTTTACTGGACGGAATTTTAATGAATTAGGTTTCTACTAACTAAAACTACGAAGTCATAGTTTTTCCATCCAAAAAAGCCTTTCTACTTTAAGCTCTACATTTCTAGACATTCTGGTAGTTCGACCGTGGAATTTTTTTGTTTCGGTATCTCTGGAATATGAGTGTGTGACTTGTTAGAATTGATCCTATTGATAATACATAGAAAGGGCCTGTTATCTCTATCAAGATGATTCTAATTCGTCGGATATTTATTATTTATTCTAGTATCTGGAACACGAAATAGATAGAGTGGATCAAGAAAAAAAAATGGAACTATGATTCATACTCACTATTCAGACCTCGCAACCAGACTGAAAAAAATTCAAGTAGTTTTTAATAAAAAAAGAAAATGTCTTCCTTCCAAATTTGTTTGCCCAAAAGACAACTTTTTTTTTTCTCTTGATTTTGTCGAGTTATTACACCGATTCAATAAATGATCATCAAGCGGTTCTTATTCGAAGAACCCTTGCCTTTTGTTTAGCTTGAGACTCAATCATCGTGGCTCTAGTATGAATCTAAGGTTTTAATTGAACTGATTCATAGGATCGCAACAAGATAATTTCTATCAGAAAACTACTAGAATTTTTGCTTTATTTATTTACTAGTAAAACAAAACAAGAGTAAATCCGCATTACGCAAAAAAAAAAAAGAAATCCAAAATAGGGAAGAGAAAAGTCAAGAGGCCTCTAATGACCAACATAAGGCAAAGAAAGGAAGACAGATGAGCCAACTTGAGATTTTTTGGCATTATCATCACAAAGAATAAATTCTGGATTTTTCTTATTTCATATCTTCAAGGCAAATCGACCCAATCCAGTGGCTGATGAAGTTTTGAACCCTTTTTTTTTCTAATATCCGTTGAAAATTTGTGTGTTTCTGCTTGAGCCGTACGAGATGAAATTTTCATATACGGTTCTCGGAGGGGGACTCGGGTTAGTTACCTATCTCAATAAAGTATATGATTGGTTTGAGGAACGTCTTGAGATTCAGGCAATTGCGGATGATATAACTAGTAAATATGTTCCTCCTCATGTCAACATATTTTATTGTTTAGGGGGAATTACACTTACTTGTTTTCTAGTACAAGTCGCTACAGGTTTTGCTATGACTTTTTACTACCGCCCAACCGTTACAGAGGCTTTTTCCTCGGTTCAATACATAATGACCGAGGCCAACTTTGGTTGGTTAATCCGATCAGTTCATCGATGGTCAGCAAGTATGATGGTTCTAATGATGATCCTGCACGTATTTCGTGTGTATCTCACAGGTGGATTTAAAAAACCCCGCGAATTAACTTGGGTCACAGGTGTGGTTTTGGCTGTATTGACTGCATCGTTTGGTGTAACTGGTTATTCTTTGCCTTGGGATCAAATTGGTTATTGGGCAGTCAAAATTGTGACAGGTGTACCTGAAGCGATTCCGGTAATAGGATCGCCTTTAGTGGAGTTATTGCGTGGAAGTGCTAGTGTGGGCCAATCCACTTTGACTCGTTTTTATAGTTTACATACTTTTGTACTGCCTCTGCTTACTGCCGTATTTATGTTAATGCACTTTCCAATGATACGTAAGCAAGGTATTTCGGGTCCTTTATAGGGAAGGCATATCATAGAGAAAGATAATTCTAATTCTCATATATCATATCGGGTAGGTTGTGGTATTTCATTGCTACAAACATGGGTTATTGTAAAATAAGACATGTCATTTGGATACTTTTCTTCAACTCCGAAGTATTTTGATACAAATAGTTGAAGTTAATTTTACGAAAGAAAATAAGGCGGATTATGGGAGTGTGTGACTTGAATTATTGATTTGGCCATGCAGATAAAGAATTGGATCTGCCACATTAGAATTCACAACTAAAGGTGTCTCCGCATCCAATCAACACGTAAGTCCCCTATCTAGGAAGGATAGGCTGGTTCACTTGAGGAGAATATTTTCTATGATCATACCCCGACCATGTCATCCATGAACAGGCTCCGTAAGATCCCATAGAGTAGAAATGGAATAAGTCATATCACATGATCTAATTCTCTATTTATTACACTTACTTTTTTATTATAGTATGGAAATGCATTCATTTTCTTTGCATCGATTGCGATCCGCAATACTATCGGAGTAAAAGAAGGTATCTAAGGAAGAACGTAGGCTAGACTTTTGGATTTTTTATTAGTAACAAGTAAATACTTTGTTTGGACGTAAGAAATTTGCGATATTGAGGGGATAAACACCAACTAATCAAGAGACATGAGACAATCCACAAAGCAATTGATCATGATCAATTTTGCAAGCCCACTTGGATATTGAGCATTTACCCATAAGAATAGGATTCTTTTCAATGAGTAGTTGTAGGTGCAACTTCGGAAAAGAGAATCTGATAAAGCTTTTCTTACCTAGAGTCATTGAGTCATTATATACCTTATTCTATTATGGATCTTCCACGGTCTTTTTTCTTTCATTCTTGCTCGAGCCGGATGATGAAAAATTCTCATGTCCGGTTCCTTTGGGGGATGGATCCTAAAGAATTCACCTATCCCAATAACAAAGAAACCTGACTTAAATGATCCTGTATTAAGAGCAAAATTAGCTAAAGGGATGGGACATAATTATTACGGGGAACCCGCGTGGCCCAACGATCTTTTATATATTTTTCCAGTAGTAATTCTAGGTACTATTGCATGTAATGTAGGTTTAGCGGTTCTTGAGCCGTCAATGATTGGTGAACCGGCGGATCCGTTTGCAACTCCTCTGGAAATATTACCCGAGTGGTACTTCTTTCCCGTGTTTCAAATACTCCGTACAGTACCCAATAAGTTATTGGGCGTTCTCTTAATGGTTTCTGTGCCAACGGGCTTATTGACAGTACCCTTTCTAGAGAATGTCAATAAATTCCAAAATCCATTTCGTCGCCCAGTAGCTACGACAGTTTTTTTAATCGGTACTGCGGTAGCTCTTTGGTTAGGTATTGGAGCAACATTACCCATTGAAAAATCCTTAACTTTAGGTCTTTTTTAGGGATTTTTCAGGTTGATTCATTCAACCGTGAAGTACCGTGCATAGGTATCTAGGAAATAGTTACTTCCAAGTGAATCTTCCCTAGATACCTAAAATCCATTTTATTATGATCCATTTCGCGAAAATATAGATTGTGCCAAAGATGCAAAATTGTTTTCTTTTTTTTTTATTCTAACTCGAAAAGGAAGAAGAGGAAAAAATTGCAATGGATTTAAAACGAGAACTTATTCTTAGGTAAATCAATTGGGAGATGCTTCTCTAGAGTGTCCCATATCTGTTTTCCATCTTCCATACGAAAACTGTCAATTCTCATAAGATCTTCTTCAGTCTTACTCAAAAGGTCCAATAGTGTATGTATATTGGCCCTTTTGAGACAATTATACGTTCTAGAAGGCAATTCTAATTGATCAATAAAAATACAATTCAATGGAATTCCTTTTTTGTTTTTCTTTAGATTAGTTAATTTTTTTTGAAAGGTTAAAAGGGGTGGAGTAAACCTGTTTTTATTTTCTTCGAAACTAGTGCCCTCTTCCTCCGCGTGTAGAAAAGGAAGAAATAAATCAATCAAATTACGAGAAGCCTCATAAAGCGCTTCCTTAGGGGTTAAACTTCCATTCGTCCATATTTCTAGAAAAAGTATCTCGTGTTTTTCATTTCCATTCCCACAATAAAAAATACTATAATTCACATTTCGAACAGGCATGGATACAGCATCTATGGGATAACTTCCATCTTGAGAGTTCTTTCTGAGTTCCGTGTGATATCCGCGATCTCTCTTGATCTGTAACTCAATACAGAAATCAATGGGCTCTGTCAAGTTAGCTATAGGTTGTGCCATATCAACGATCTCTACGGAAGGGGGTAAGATGATATCTTGAGCAGTTATGTATCTAGGACCTTTGACACAAATTGATGCGTCTCTAACTCCATAGAGATTACTTCTCAATACAATTTCTTTCAAATTTAGTAAAATTTCTTGTACGGATTCTTCAATACCTGCTATTGTAGAATATTCGTGTGGCACGCTCCCAAATTTTGCACGTGTGATACATGTTCCTTCTATTTCTCCAAGTAAAGCTCTTCGCAAGGCAATACCGACGGTATCCGCTTGACCTTTTCTAAGCGGGGACAAAATGAAACGACCATAATAAAGACGCTTACTATCTACTCTTGATTCAACACACTTCCACTGTAGTGTTTGAGTGGATCCTGCTACCTCCTCTCGAACCATAATAGACTAGTATTATTATTTGATCATTGAATCGTTTATTTCTCTTGAAAGCGGTTTGATTCTTTTACAGACGTCTTTTTTTAGGAGGTCGACATCCATTATGCGGCATAGGTGTTACATCGCGTATACAACTTAATCGTACACCACTTTTAGCAATGGCTCGTAATGCGGCATCTCTTCCACTACCAGCACCCTTTACCATAACTTCTGCTCGTTGCAAACCCACTGTACGAATAGCATCTACTGCTGTTCTTTGACCAGCATAGGGTGATGCTTTTCTTGAGCTTTTGAATCCACAAGTACCCGCGGAGGACCAGAAAACCACCCGACCCTGCGGGTCTGTAACAGTTATAATGGTATTGTTGAAACTAGCTTGAACATGAATAACTCCTTTTGTTATTCTACGTGCACTCTTCCGTAAACTAAAACGCGCATTCCTACGCAAACCAATACGCACTTTCCTACGTGAACCAATTTTTGGTATAGCTTTTGTCATATTTTATTATCTCATAAATATGAGTTAGAAATAACAAAAAGAAAAAAAGATACAAAGATATCCGTTTCAGGGTAAAATATATCCTTTACTTTAATTATTTTATTTGGAATTTGGACATTTCCGCGGGTACTTTTTTTACTTTTTAGAAAGTAAAGTTCTTTTTCGAAAGATTACCCCTGTCTTTGTTTATGCTTCGGGTTGGAACAAATGACTCTAATTCGTCCACGCCTACGAATCAGTCGACATTTTGTACAAATTTTACGAACAGAAGCTCTTATTTTCATATTTCCGTATTCCTTTCTTAAACTATGAATCTAATCTTTGGAAAAAATAAGTCTCTTCGCTTGAATTTTGGAACTTTGAATTTATTACCCTAGAAAAAAAAAAAGAAAAACCTAATTCTTTGAATCTTTGGTATCCTTCAAATCTTCGGTATCCTTCAAATCTTCGGTATCCTTCGAGTCTTCGGTACGCTTCGAATCCTTATGGGGAAGTCTATAAATTATACGTCCCTTGCTTGAATCATAACGACTTACTTCAATTTTGACCCTATCCCCCATCAGTATTCGTATAGAACTAGACCGGATCTTTCCTGAAATATAGCCCAGAATGATGGTGTCATTCTCTAGGCGAACGCGGAACATTCCGTTGGGTAGGGCTTCCGTAACTAAACCTTCGAAAGTGACTTTTGCTTCTCTCGGGTTTTTTTTTTCTCTCCTATTTTTTTTTTCTGTCATATTTTTTTTTCTCCTATTTTTCTATTTGGATTTTCAAATAAAAAAAAACGTTGTATTTTTATTTGAAAAATAGGAAGTTCGAGATAGAATTCGGGTACTATAGGAGGGGCGATTACCATATATAACATAAGACTTCTCCCCCAATTCTGTTTAGTCGAGCTTCTCGATCTGTCATTATACCTCGAGAAGTAGAAAGAATAGCAATTCCCATTCCGCCCAAAACTTTAGGAATTCCTTGATAGTTGGCATAAATTCGTAAGCCGGGTCGGCTGATACGCTTTAAAAAGGTTCTAGTTCTATATATTCCTTTTCTAGTCTTTCTCTTTTGATGTCGCAAAGTTGAAACCAAGAAATATCTGTTACTTTCCTGATGTTTCCGAACACTTTCAATAAAACCCTCTCGTAGAAGTATTTTAACAATGTTTTCGGTAATATTTGTAGATACTACTCGAACTGTTCCTTTTTTATTCATGTCCGCGTTTCTTATAGAGGTTAGTAAATCAGCAATAGTGTCCTTGCCCATAAGACTCTAATTCTAGGTTCCTCCTAATTTTTCTATAATCAACATGTTTTCTTTTTTTTTTTATTTTGGATTTTAAAGCATATACGTGAAACACAATCTACTAATTTTTTCTTTGATCTATATCTTGCCTACTAGTATTTATAATACTTCAGGAGCTAATGAAACTATTTTAGTAAAATTCAACTCTCTCAATTCCTCGGCGATCGCGCCAAAAACTCGAGTTCCTTTTGGATTTCCTTTTTGATCAATGATAACGGCTGCATTGTCATCATAGCGTATTATTATACCGTCTTCGCATTTGAACTCTTTACATGTACGTACAATTACAGCTCGAATTACTTCGGATCTTTCTAGAGGCATTTGGGGCACTGCGTCTTTGATTACAGCAACAATAACATCACCAATACGAGCATATCGCTGATTACTAGCAGCTCCTATGACTCGAATACACATCAATTTTCGAGCTCCACTGTTATCTGCTACATTTAAAAGGGTCTGAGGTTGAATCATATTATTTTGATTTCAATTTGTTATTTCAATGCAAAAGGATGAAAGAAATATTGTCTTTCCAGAAAGAAAAACCTGGTTTTTTTATCTTCAATACTCCTTTTTTTGGGTTCTATATCTCTATCTCTAATCGAAGAAATTGACTTCGTATGGGCATTTTACTGGCAGCTATGGAGATAGCTGCTCTAGCTACAGTTTCGGATACTCCGCCCATTTCATAAAGTATTCGACCTGGTTTAACAACGGCTACCCAATATTCGGGGGATCCCTTTCCTGAGCCCATACGTGTTTCCGTGGGTCTTAGTGTAACCGGTTTGTCGGGAAATATACGTACCCATAGTTTTCCACCACGACGTGCATATCGTGTCATTGCTCTTCGTCCTGCTTCTATCTGTCTCGACGTGATCCAAGCGGGTTCAAGTGCTTGAAGAGCATATCTACCAAAACAAATACGATTGCCTCGGCAGGATTTTCCCTTCATTCTTCCTCTATGTTGTTTACGAAATCTGGTTCTTTTGGGGTTATAGTCGATGGTTCTTTCTTAGTTCCATCTCTACTGCAAAACTGGACATGAGAGTTTCTTCTCATCCAGCTCCTCGCGAATGAAATGAGAAAGCGTGCAAATTTCTCTAATTCCATAATATTTTGGAATATTATGGATAGATGCACATTAATAGATAATAGAAAAAGTTAGGGTTTTTTTAATATTGAATATTGAATTTGTTAAAATAGATAAATATATAGTCAAGAAAGAAGATCTAGAATATATCTAGATGTGTGTGTCTATTTATCTATATTCTATATTTATGGATAATGTAATCTTTCTTAACAAAAAATCTCCTTATTTTTACTCTTATTGAATCGCGGTAAAGTATTCTAATTCAATAAAGATTTCGCGGGCGAATATTTACTCTTTCCTGTCTTATTTGTTAATTTATATTATAACCTTACCAAATAAGGCAATTTTTTTGGTTTGTTCCGCCATCCCACCCAATGAAGTATTAGGATTCTTTTCAATAAAATCCTATGCAGTCATAGGTTCTGTCGTTCCCACTACTTCTCCTTTAATGGTTAGGTCTGAATCCCACAATGGAGCTTCCAAAAAATTTCTTTCCGAGTCAATTTTCTCAGTTTTATTAACCCGGGCCGCTCTTTATTATTGTTTTAAATTTGTATTTCTTGTTTCAAGTTACGATTTCGAATTCTCTGTTATTTTTATTATATTGATGCTTTATCACATTGCCTTTTATGATGTAACTCATAGACCATACATATTGGAATCCTATATCTTTCTTATTCCTCTTCTTTCTTTCTATCATCCCTCCTTTTATCCACATCCCTTTAGTTTTGCTTCACAACCTAGAATCCATTTTCTTTTTTAGAGAAAAAATTGCAGTTGCTACAACTATATGATAGATCTACTCATTTATGATAGATGTATCATATAGTGACTGTTTCTTAGTTAGGATCTCGACAATACGAAGCAATAGGTTGGTTATTAGTTAATTTTCTATAATTACTAAGTTTTTTTCTTTTTCTATTTATAGTAGGGTTCAGTCAATTTTTTTGAATCTCCATTTTCGACTCTAAAGAAAAAACTAACGAGTCACACACTAAGCATAGCAATTATATTAAAAGATTTATCAATTTTCATTAAATCTTATAGAAAGAGGTAGAATTTCTTCTTCTTTTTCAGGGATTTCAGGAAAAATAAGGCTCTTGTCATTTTTTATTCTATCACTGAACAGAATGGGAAGACAAGGCTAGTTATTCTTCGTCTACGAATATCCAAATTTTTACACCTAATACTCCATAGATAGTTCGAATTGGATAGCAGCAATAATCAATTTTAGCGCGAATTGTTTGGAGGGGAAGTCTACCCTTTTTGATGCATTCGGCACGTGCAATTTCTTTCCCTGCGAGACGACCTGCAATTTTTACTTTTACTCCCCTTATATCTGCTTTTTTAGTTAATTCAATGGCTTTTTTCATTGCCTTTCGGAATGAAACTCTATTTTTTAATTGGAAAGCTATATATTCTGCAAGAATGTTAGGTTGTCTATAAGGTTCTTTAACTTTTTCAATAGCAATATTAAGTCTCTGGTTTACAGAATTAACTTCCTTTTGTAGATCTTTCTCTAATTCTTCGATTGCTCCTTTTTTCTTTAATAAATTGGGGAATCCAATATGGATTATGACGTGGATCGTATCGATTTCTTTTTGAATTTCTATATGTGTAATTACTTCGGAACTTGAGCCTGAGTCCATTTTTCTATTATGTGTAATTACTTCGGAACTTGAGTCTGATTCTATTTTTCTATTCGAGCCTTTTTTCCTATTCTTTTGTATATAGTTCTTGATACAATTCCGTATTTTTTTATCTTCCTGTAGACCTTCAGAATAATTTTTTGGTTGTGCGAACCAAAAGGAATGGTGATTTTGGGTTGTACCAAGTCTGAAACCGAGTGGATTTATTTTTTGTCCCATATTTTTCTATTCTATTTTTTTTTACTGGGAATCGAAATCTTAGATGGATCTAAAGATTATTTAGATTTCTTTACTATATTTAGTACAATTGTTATATGACACATGGTTTTTTTTATGGGAGAACTACGTCCTCGAGCTCGAGGTCTGAATTTTTTCATAATAGTACTCCTACTGACTTCGGCTTTAGTGATGAATAAATTCGCTTTGTCGAAATCCCTATAATGAGTAGCATTTGCTGCTGCCGAATAAACCAACTTTAGGATGGGATAAGATGCTCGATAAGGCATGAGGTTCAGTATCATAACAGTTTCTTCGTAGTAACGCCAGCGAATCTCATCAAGAACTCTTTGTGCTTTGAAAACAGACATATGGATGCGTTTTTGTGCTTTGAAAACCCGTTCGAACTTAATTAGACGATCGGTTGGAACTTTCCTTGCGAGTTTCCTTAGCCCACTCTTCTTCTTCTTTATTCTAGGGGTATACTTTACCAGTTTGAAACTTGTCATAAATAAGGTTATTCCCCGCCTACCTTTGTTTGTTTGTTTTTTTTTATTTTGAATCTTTCTATTCTGAATTCAGTTAACGACGAGATTTAGTATCTTTTCTTGCACTTTCATAACTCGTGAAATGCCGAGTAGGCACGAATTCCCCCAATTTGCGACCTACCATAGGATTTGTTATGTAAATAGGTATATGTTCCTTTCCATTATGAATCGCGATTGTATGGCCAACCATTGCGGGTAGAATGCTAGATGCCCGGGACCACGTTACTATTGTTTCTTTCTCCTCCTTCATATTGACCTTTTCGATTTTTGCCAATAAATGATGAGCTACAAAAGGATTCGTTTTTTTTCGTGTCACAGCTGATTACTCCTTTTTCCATTTTAAAGAGTGGCATTCTATGTCCAATATCTCGATCGAAGTATGGAGGTCAGAATAAATAGAATAATGATGAATGGAACAAAGAGAAAAATCCTTTAGCTGGATAAGGGGCGGATGTAGCCAAGTGGATCAAGGCAGTGGATTGTGAATCCACCATGCGCGGGTTCAATTCCCGTCGTTCGCCCATCGCATTATTGCAAATTCCAAAAATGCAATTTTCCATATTCCTAGTTACGTATTTACTTACGGCGACGAAGAATAAAACTATCACTATATTTTTTCCTTTTCCTAGTTCTTCTTCCAAGCGCAGGATAACCCCAAGGGGTTGTGGGTTTTTTTCTACCAATGGGGGCTTTCCCTTCACCGCCCCCATGGGGGTGGTCCACAGGGTTCATAACTACCCCTCTTACTACGGGGCGTTTACCTAGCCAACACTTAGATCCGGCTCTACCCAAACTTTTTTGGTTCACCCCAACATTACCCACTTGTCCGACTGTTGCTAAGCAATTTTGGGATACCAAACGGACCTCCCCAGATGGTAATCTTAAAGTGGCCGATTTACCCTCTTTTGCAATCAGTTTCGCTACAGCACCTGCTGCTCTAGCTAATTGCCCACCCCTTCCACGTGTGATTTCTATGTTATGTATGGCCGTGCCTAAGGGCATATCGGTTGAAGTAGATTCTTCTTTTCTCTCAAAAAACCCCTTCCCAAACTGTACAAGCTTCTTCCAAAGCATACAGCTTTCTAGATGTATATGACGATCTCTAGACAGATGGATCTTATATGAATCGTATGATGAAGTACCACATGAGTGGATATATAGGAAAGGAATCCAAATCTGCCGAATCGCTCATGTTATGATCTTCTACATCCTAGGTCTCCGCGTTCCGTCATCTGGCTTATGTTCTTCATGTAGCATTCAGATCGAATGACTCTATGAAATTACGTCGATACTTCCACATATTATGGGTAACGTAGGAGACATCCCTATTTTCCCCGGGGGGTCTTAATTACCACTGCTTAGCTTTCAATTCGCCTCTGACCATCAAATTAAATGTGAATAACCCGTCCTCCTCTCTTTGAAACAAGGGGCGCTTCCGGTTCTGTGCGTGCTTCAAACAATTTTGTCTTCTCCATATTACCATATCTCTAGAGTCAATAATTTTCTATGAGGAACTACTGAACTCAATCACTTGCTGCCGTTACTCAACAGTTTTCTGTTGAGGTCTATCCCGTAGAGGTAGTCAAATTGGATCAGTGATCGATTTCTAGGTTTCGTCGTAAACCTAATTGGTTACTTCCAATTACGTAAATCAATAGTTCAAACCGCACTCAAAGGTAGGGCATTTCCCATTGATATAGGAACTTTTGTACCAGAAACAATAGTATCTCCAATTATAGCCCCTCTGGGATGTAAAATATATCTCTTCTCACCATCCCCATAGTGTATGAGACAAATGTATGCATTTCGATTAGGGTCGTATTCTATGGTTACGATTCTACCAGATATGTCTTTTTGATTCCGTCGAAAATCGATTTTACGGTATAGGCGCTTATGACCTCCCCCTCTATGCCTTGCGGTAATGATTCCTCTGGAATTACGACCTTTACCACAACGGTGCCGTCCATGGATCAAATTATTTCGTGGATTGGATTTCACTTGCCTGTCTACGGTTCCCTTGCGTGTGCTCGGGATAGGTGTTTTGTATAAATGTTTCGCCGTATTATTAAGTATTCTCCTTTAGTTTTTTTCTCTATCTAGAAGTGGAATAGAATAACCCGGTTGAAGGGTAATGATCATACGTCTGTAATGCATTGTATGTCCCAGAATAGGTCCCATTCTTCTACCCTTTCTGGGTAGTCGATGGCTATTCACAGCTACTACCTTAACACCAAAGAAGAGTTCGACCCAATGCTTTATTTCTGTCTTAGTGAATCCCGATTCGACATTAAAAGTATATTGATTCTTTCCCAATAAACGAAGACTTTTTTCTGTAAATACTGCGTATTTGATTCCATCCATAAATCGACTTTCCCTCCTATGCTCTGAGTTCCAGTATCGATAAGAATTCGAGTTCTTATTGTTCTTATGTTATGGTATGAATATACCATACCAATTCGTTATGTATGGATGATGGATGAGATTCCATGGATAGAGAGCCAGTTCCAATAGACTTATGGAACGTTCCCGTTCGCGTGCATCCAGCAGGAATTGAACCCGCAAATTTACCAATTATGAGTTGGGCGCTTTAACCATTCAGCCATGGATGCTTAACAGGGATCATCGTACATCGTAAATAACCAATTTTCATATAGAAAGACATATCATAGAAAAATGAAATCGAAAATATTCGGAGATGGCAAATATTCGGAGATGACTATGAAAACACCTCTCTGGATCCTCGAATTGAAAGAGAGATTGAGAGGGATCAAGAATCCTAATTCTCGCTATTTGGAATGGATCCAATTCTATTGAGTCTGACTCATAGTGATCATTTCTCTTTAGCAAAGAATGACCTTGGTTATCAAAGGATTGAACAACCGGGATCCATTTACTTATGATACCTAGTTGACATTGATAACAAGGATCTAATGAATTATGAGTTTAATAGATCCTCTTTAGCAGAAAGACGTATATTCCTTGCTCATTATCAGACAATCACTTATTCCCAAACCTCGTGTGGGGCTAATCGTTTTCATTTACCATCTCATGGAAAACCCTTTTCGTTCCGCTTAGCCCTATCGGGTATTTTAGTGATAGGTTCTATAGGAACTGGACGATCCTATTTGGTCAAATACCTAACGAAAAATTCCTATTTTCCTTTCATTAAGGTACGAGGGCTTCTTATTCCACAAGAACGAAAGCACCTTTTCATTCTTTCATATACTAGGGGTTTTTACTTGGAAAAGACAATGTTCCATACTAAAGGATTCGGGTCCATAACCACGAGTTCCAGTGCACTAGATCTTGTAGCACTTAGCAACGAGGCCCTATCCATTAGTATTCCACATAAGAAATCCATTATAGAAACTAATACAATTAGATTAGCTCTTCATAGACAAACTTGGGGTTTGCGAGCCAAGGTAAGACCGGCTCGGGATCATGGGACCCTTTTCTATCAGATAGGAGGGGCTCTTGTACAAAATAGACTTCTAAGTAATAACCCCATAGAATCTATCTATATAAAGAGGCAATCGTGTCAGGAAGCGGGTTTTTCTTTGGCCAAAGGGTACTTCGAACTTGGAACGAGCATGAAGAGATTAACGAGACTTCTTTCTCTTTTGAGTTTTTCTGGCGGACCGGTCGCGCAAGATCTTTGGTCTTCCCCCGGAACCGATGAAAAAAAGTGGGTCGCTTCTTATGGACTCGCTCAGAATGATTCTTCTCTATCTATAGTTCATGGCCTATTAGAAGTAGAAGGTGCTCTGGTGCAATCCTTACCGACAGAAAAAGATTGCAGTCAGGTTGATAATAATTGAGTGCCATTACTTCGTCGGTCCGAACCAAGGAATCCGTTAGAAATGTTTTGAAATGGATATTGTTCTCTCTTTGATCAGGGATTGCTATATGAAAAGAAGTGGAGTTTGAAAAAGGGAACGGAATGGTCAAACCGGAACTGCTAGAGGAACGAATTTTCAATAGCATAACTTGGGCTCCTAGAATATGGCGCCCTTGGGACAATCTATTTGATTGCAGGGTTTTGTTCCGAAGCAAAGATATCCGCGGAGGCCGGTTCGTTCGTCCTATTCTGATATTCAGGACCAAGAGGTACTGGATTCTCTTTCGGATAGGCCCTGAAAGGAGAAGAAAGGCTGAAATGCCAACGGATCTCTGTCTATTCTCTAATTCACCCGATCCGATAGTACCCGTTTTTGGAACGTCCAGTGCCAAAGTCACTGAATGGGTAAGTCACCAATCCAATCCCTTTGACAAATCGGGTGTCATATTAGATATCATATTCTATATATATAGAAATATCATAGAATAGACATATAGAATTTTTGGTCGGGAAATTCGAATGAATCATTGAGTGAAAAAGGAGCAAAGAATGACAAAAGACGAGACTCTACTAGTCTTCACTCTTGTGGTTTCCTCGGTTTCTGTTTTCTTATTCGGGATCTTGCTTTTCATGGTTCTCATCTCTGCAACTCGCGATTTTCGCGAGAGAACCAAATCCAAGTTGGTGAAGATCATGATTTGGGCTGGCATAGTAGTTATTACCTTTGCAATTGCGGTTCGAATCTATCCGATCTTTATCTTTTTGCTCAAAGAACGAATAAAACC